TTATCCAAACGCATTTCGAGTAATTGTAGTAAAACCTGACCGGTTGACCCTTTCGCTTTTCCGGCGATACGAACGTATTTAAGCAATTGTCGTTCTGTAAGACCATAATGAAAACGCAATTTTTGTTTTTCTTCTAAACGAATACGATATTGAGATTTTTTACTGGAGCGCGATTGGTTTCTAAGTTCGCTTCCGACTGTAGGCCTTTTACTAGTTAGTCCTGGTAAAGCCCCCAGACGGCGTATTTTTTTGAAACGAGGTCCTCTGTAACGTGACATAAAGACTCCTTTTTAAAATGGATTTAAAATGGAAAATTTCATAAATCGAAATTCAAACTAAACTAAATGATAAATATGATAAATGAAGCGAAATCTACTAAAGTATTGTACTACAAAGAAGAATTAGATGAATTCTATCAATATCCGAACCTTATTCTATTGTATATAGAAAATAAAAAAAGGAGGTTCTTTTCTTGATTTGTTCTACAGAGATCGAACTCCCCCAATTTTTTTTTATTCATAATTGGAAGTTACTACGACATAATAGATCGTTGACTTTTGGAAAAAGAAAGGAAAAAAAGCCTTTTTCAATACAATATTCTTTTATTTCAAAAAGACATTATCAATTATGTAAAAAATCAAAACAAATAGAGAAAAGCCGGCTATCGGAATCGAACCGATGACCATCGCATTACAAATGCGATGCTCTAACCTCTGAGCTAAGCGGGCTCACATAACAGAAATTGCGCATGCATAGGAATTTAATAAACTACTGGGATCTTAGTTATTAACTGTTTATTATTAGCTAGTGATAACATAATTACTATGTCATAACATAATTAAATTAATACGAACATAGAAAAGAATATAGAATATAAAATATTTAATATTTATTATTTGATATTCTAGGGCATAACATAAAGAACATATCAATTTGAAGATAACGATTAATAGTTAATAGAATAGATTTCGCTCTATTTATCAAATATATGTTTATCAATAAAACAATATCTTCATCTGTATAGTAAGATTTTATTTTTTTTTTTTTTCATTTTTTAATTCAAATACCATTTACTTTTTTATTTTATTCATTTTTTTTTTCTATTCTTTATTTCTATTATTTTAATACAATAATTTCTATACAATAATTTCTATTATTTTAATACAATACATTTTTTTTAATATATTTTATTAATTTAATATTTTTATTAATAATATTTTTATTAATTTAATATTTATATTTTATTAATTTAATATTTTTTTATTAAAATTATTAATATTAAAATAAAATTATTAATATTCAAAATGAATTTATTAGAATTAATAATAAATCAAATTAATAAAAAAAATAATAAATAAAATAATATAATTTATAATAAATAAAATAATATAAAATATTTAATATATAATATATTTTATATATTATATATATATTAATATTCTTTATATATTTATTATATATTATTTATATATTTATTATATATTATTTATATATTTATTATATATTATTATATATATTAATATTCTTTATATATTAGAATTTTATTATTCTATTTTTTTATATTTCTATAATATTTCTATATTATAGAATATCTTATATTCTAAATTGAATATCTTATATTCTAAATTATACTATAATAATATATCTTCTATTATAATAATATTAGAATTCTATTATAATAATAGTATAATAATAATAACTATATTATTATAATAATAACTATAATTAACTATAATAATAATAACTATAATTAACTATAATAATACTATAATAACTATAATAATATTAGAATTCGAAAATTAATACAATTCTAATAATTCGAATTGATATTCGAATTTATAATAATGAATAAAATGAATAATTAGATTACAGTAAACAGTAATTTATATTACAATATTCTTATACATTTTACAATATTCTTATACATTAAGATTAAATATGTATAATGTATAGATTTATCCATTAGAATTCTCAAAAATTGGATTTTCAAAGTCAATTTTATAAGGAATTAGGAATTAGGAATTTGATATTTCTATCGAATTTCTATTTCATTAGATAGAATCGAAAAAATTCGAATTCTAAATTAATAGAATGATTATTTATAGCCATTAGATTAGTTATAGCTATTCTAAATTAATAAATGGATTTTTTATTTAAAAAAAAAAATAAGAAATTTCCATTTTCGTTTTTTTTAGTTATGTTATATATATAGGGTCTCGGTCTGTCCGCTCTAAGGAAAAAAGATAAAAAAAATGAAAGAAAGAGAAAGGCCCAATCCAGATCATAATGAAACATTCCCTTGTTTTCATTCGGAAAGGTAAAAACTAAGACGAAAAAAAAAAAAGAATCGACCGTTCGAGTATTCCAAATTGCATGAAAAAATGATAGAAGGAGGGGCATATAATATATATATGCGATATGCGGTATATATCTATGTATATTGAATTGCGAATCCAGAAATAATAGAATCATTTCTGATTGGACCAAATATAGGTATCCG